CCTAGTTCGGGACTGACGGGGCTCGAACCCGCAGCTTCCGCCTTGACAGGGCGGTGCTCTGACCAATTGAACTACAATCCCAGCGAGGTGTATAGCATACATATTCTTATGGTTTCATAAGAACATTCTACTTGTCATGTTGTAACGTAACGGATACGCGAATGATATATTGATATCATATCCACATAAACACGGGCTTTTGTGAGAGTAGCGCGGATTATTAGTAACTAGTGATTTTTTATTTTATTGTTAAAAATAGATAATCAATCTTTCAATGAGATGAGAAAAAAAATATAGATGGAGCAAAAAAATTGACCCTTTTTCTTTATTTCTACGGATCAGGCATCTCTGTTTCCTTCTCATGGAACGGTGAATTTTTGGGCCGAGCTGGATTTGAACCAGCGTAGACATGTCGCCAACGAATTTACAGTCCGTCCCCATTAACCGCTCGGGCATCGACCCAGGAAGAATTCATTCTAGGCTTATTGATAATCCATGATCAACTTCCTTTCGTAGTACCCTACCCCCAGGGGAAGTCGAATCCCCGTTTTCTCCTTGAAAGAGAGATGTCCTGAACCACTAGACGATGGGGGCATATCCGCCCGACCGTCATCATACTATGATGATAGTATGAACAGTTTTTGGAATTGTCAATATAATCTAATGGTATGGCTAGATCGGAAAAGTCTTTCTATCTATGTTCTAATTCTATAGAATTAGAACGTTTTTTTTTTTGTTTGTTTGATGCTTCATTCATGAAGCATCTCATACTATTCGATATAACGAAGGGAAGGATAGGATTCCTTCAGTTCAGGCAACGATCGATCCGACAGAAAAAGGGAAAAGGGTAGGGGGGGGGATTTTTATTTCTTTTGTTTCGCATTTATCATCAGACAAATAGGGGAATTTCTTTCACTAGTACTGATTGATAAGGGAGAGACATATGTAGATTAGTACAATCGGTAGTATTGCTATATTCAGACTGACTATATTCAGTATTTTAAATTTAAGAGATACTATACTCACTTTCTTTTTCGATTGTTCTTGATCAATGAAATGAAATAGAGTGCCCATATTTTTATGGGGAGTACAGACATAAATTGTCTTCGTTTATTGTACGATACACTTAATATAAATAGAATTTAATTACCCGGCGAAGTACTTTTCAGGTTAAAGCACATCCTTTCTAAATTCCTACTTTTTTTTGTGTATCCTCAATTATTAATACTAATTGGAAACAATCTATTTCATTCTCATTCAAATTGCATACTGCGTTTTTCATGTATACGTTCCAATCCCAATCCAATAAAGAGAGGATACTAAATAAAAGAAAAGACCAACCAAGCAACGTCCCCTTTCTTATTCTTAGTAAATTTCATTTGTTCGAATATTCGATTTTTTATCCTTAATCCTTTCTTTTTTCTATCTCACTTATACTGTTTGGATCTGTGTATGACCCAGAGAATACTGGTCATATCATATGATACTTCATAATTTTATGTACATAATTCTATGTATAAGTAGAAAAGTTGTATAAGGAAGATGCTAGGTTATAGAAAAGAAAAAGTGCAAAAAGGGGACGAAAATCCAACGGCGGGTATTTCTGATACAATCAAAAATGGTATTTTTTATTTAGTATGGATAAAAGATCTTCCTATGTTATACTATTTCATTTTCGACGATGAATTCATTTGATAGATCAGAAATTATTATTCATAATATTGATCTGATTCAGTATTATCAGGATGTAATTCATCCCATTGAATTTACAAGAGTCAAATTTCTCATCTCTATGGGATTAGATCCCGAGTTATTGCGAAACAAAAAAAAGAAGATTATGGAAGTCAATATTCTCGCACTTATTGCTACTGCACTGTTCATTCTAGTTCCTACTGCTTTTTTACTTATCATCTATGTAAAAACAGTTAGCCAAAATGATTAATTTGAATTATTAATTCTTATCAATGATTTAAGAAATGAAAGAAAGGGATTCAAACTCTAAGTCTTAAATGAAATGATTCGGCTGGAATCAGAAGTATCTTAGTAAGTATCTAATAAGCTAGTGTGGTAGAAAGAACTATAGTTCTTTCTACCACACTGGCTAGTATTGTATACTATTTTTTATTATATAAAGTTGTATTGTATACGAATATAGGCTTCATATAGATCAAATTACAATATGTACATATATTAGATGTACATATAGATAGCACTCTAATTCTATTTCTTTTATTTTGATTTCCCATCTCAAGAAGTCACAATTAAGGGATGATCCGCGGAGTTATATGGTAACCTCTTCGGATTTTATTTGGAAAAGGAGTAGAATAGAGCCTGTCCATTTTTCATGCTTAAACATGAAATGGGTCAAAAAAAGCATAAAAACATTTCTAGGAGTCTAAAACAAATGTTAAATGTGTGATATATGGTCGAAGAAAGATCCAATTTTATTTTGTGTTATTTATGTGTAGGACCTTTTTGGACAATCACTAATCGCTTCGTTTCCAGCAGAAAGCAAATATGTATTGTCGTAATAGCGGAACGACTTTCTTTGAGTTTCGAAATACAATGATGATAATCTTTCATTACTGTATTCAAGTACAATTTTGAAGAGATTTTTTTTTAAGGCTTCGAAAAATGATCAATAAAGAGTTGATACAGTTCGATTGAGCAATCGATTACTCAATTAGTAGTGCCCCCAGCCCTAAAGTCCACTCCTTCCCCATACTACAAGTGAAAGGGAAAATGTAAAGACTACCATTAAAGCAGCCCAAGCAAGACTTACTATATCCATGTGAATTATGCCCCTATTTCTATGAAGGAATTATTCTGTTATTGATTAATAATCATAGTGGAATCAATGGCGCAGAGTCAAAATAGGATTCTGAGTTAAGACTGTTGATGAACCAAACCAATTCAATGAATACACTCGTAACAAGTTTCTATATTTTAGGGTTTCTGCTAGAATCAGGAAGCATTAAGTACAAATACGATGATACACACGTTTTTTCTTTGGAAATAGCAAAGGAATGCTCCTCTAATGGAGTGGAGCATGTAAGAGTAAGAATAGTAAGACCCTTTGTTTGTTTTGATATCTTTCTTTACTAAGCAAAAAGCATAAAAATATACCATCAAGAGAGATAACTATCTATCAGATACCTCTATTTCCTATTTGATCTAAGCTTACTGTCTTTCTTTCTGTGAAAGAATCGGGAGAACCCACCACCACTATTCCTACATACATTTTTTCTTTTCAACTTTGAACTTTACTCTATTTACTCTATAAAAATAAGAGTAGACCAACCATTCTGATTGCATGTCTGAGCACTCATAGCCTCTCGTGAGTCTGGATAAAAAGTATCTTCGGGCCTTTCCACAACTCCTAAATAGATTTCCCATCATCGTATCCGATCTAATTTAATACCAGACGGTATCGCGAGACACTACTTTGTTTAATAAGGGCAGTTTAAGAGATCTTGATATGATATCGTATAATCTCTTCTTCAATTCTAGTACCAAAAAAGGAGTGCCCTTTAGGAACCCTCGGATACCGAGATTTCCGACCTTAGTTCTGAATCCCTGAATTGACTCTCGCCGTTTATTTGATTTTTCAATTAAATAAAATAAATGGCCCGAACCTATCGTTAAATTAATAAGTGAGAGTTGCTTCATCCCTATTGATACCGGTTTGTTTGGGCTACACCCAGATTTTGAGAAAAAAAAATTACAGTCTTTTATAAAACCTATGCTATGGGTTATAAAAATCAAGTATTGACACGTCCGCTTAGTCCTTTGCCTCTGCTTCTTGCGGAGCAAAAATTCATCGAATTTAGATCAACAGGATAAGAAATCCCCGATCTTTTGTTGATCAGGCGACACCCGGATTTGAACTGGGGATAAAGGATTTGCAGTCCCCCGCCTTACCACTTGGCCATGCCGCCAAATTCGGTCCAAAATAGATAAAAATATTATCTATATTCTATTTCTATTACTAATTCTTTTTTTTTATTGGATCTAGTTTATATTATTCTCTTCGATTGATTGTATCTCAAGCTTAAAAACTTCCCTTCTTTTTTTTTATTGAGAGTAGAAAAAATGGATTTCCGGTCACAGACTGAGGCAAATCAGAACCATTAACAATTTACTTTGAATTAGTGAATGGTTCTTCCATTTTTATCTCCAATGAAATTTGGTTTCCTTGAATGGCAAAAGAAAATCATAAAATCAAATTAATTTATGACTAATATGACTAATCAGTATTCATTTTTTCAATAATCAATCCTTTTCAATTTCAATTATAACAACATATATGTATATATGTAAATCCCAGAACAGAAATTGTTACCTAGATACCAAGCCGGATCTCTCTCTTATGTACATATCCCTATAGAGAATCATCCTGTTTCAATTTTTCATTGAATATTTGAATATATTGAATAGAAAATACAAATTTTGATGGAGTGTGGCCCATGTTGTCCCAAGTGAAATTTCAATAAAAGTTGTGATATATGGCTAGATAGATAGCCGTATCAGCATGTACTTAATAAATACAATTCTTAGTATATTTATATTATATTACGCAACGCAATTTTATCGTATTCTATAAATCCCACTCACTACCAAAAAGAATCCGCGAATTCTTTTTTGAATTAGTGTGTTAAAAAAAGGAAACTCTATACTACTTTTGATTATTCTGTCTTTATCTCATTCATAGAGAGGAGATTGAACCATTTATTTTTTTGTTGGTATCCCATCAGATCGTAATATCATAATAATAGGTAGAAATTGGATCAATTTTGATATTCTATACAAGACTCCATTAAGTATAAGTGACAGAATTTTTCCAGGAATATTTGATCAATTTATTTCTATTTTTACCTATCCTGTCGCAAATTCGAACTTGCGTCGAAAATGCTCTTCATTCCTCCGTCTCGTCTCCGTTCATACGTATGAAATACATATATTATATGGAGTTGGCTAAAATTTTATGTGATTCAGTAAAC